TGGATTTTTACTCTTCACGCCCAGGATTACGTCCTGGGTCATTAGATAAGAATCCAAAGATAAAGAGGGAAACAAAGAATATCACTACTGTATAAACAAAAAGTTTGAGAGTAAGCATTACATAATCTCCAAGATTTTTTTGTTAAGGAATAGATTACCCATTTTTCCTTACTACACAGATCCACTAGGATGGGTTTTGTTTATTTTGACACCTAAAAATGCAAAAATCAATTCTTAAAAAAAATGGCAAGAATTGCTTTATAATAAGCACTCTTATCAATATCAAAAATTAGTTTAGGTATTGTGTGGGTACCTAAAGGTACCTGCTCAACGTAGGCGCAGGGGGTAGAAAGGCGGATCCAAATTTATTGCTGCAGCTATACATTCAATGTATAAGAATTCTAATTTTAGAATCGAAGGTTCATAATATAAGACTTCTCGGCTCTTATCCATTTTTTTTTCATTTTTTTGGAATGAATACATCATTCAATTCAATTTGGCAGACAGAATAGTAAAGATTTCATCGAAAACTTACAGCGGCTTGCCAAACAAACGCTAATAGAAAAAAGAGTACAGGTATGACAGGCATAACATCCACGATTGGGTTGAAAATGGCATAAGCTTCGGGTAATTTGGCGAAGAAAAAGCTAGTCGGACAAAGAACAGAATTAAAACAGATACAGGTTAAACTAAGTATATTAGGCATAACAAGCATTTCGTTCTTGTAGAGTAGATAATTGGATTTTGATTGAGTTATTTTTCTAAGGGAAAAAAGCAAAAGAAAAGGTGGATTCCAAATCCTTTTTTCTTCGGACTTTCCCAAACACAAAATACCTCCTTGTATTCGCATTCTCAAATGAGAATGGAAGAAATTCGACTTTCATATAATATCTTAATAGAATTCCATGTAATGATCAATGCATTTTTTGGATTCTATATTATCCGCATGTCTAGAATCCTAGCAAGAAAATATCCCTCATTTTTTAGGTAATTGAAGTGGGATTGACGAATAATATATTAAAATTAAAATAATAGTGTTTATTAGTGTTGCATAAAACGAAATGGGGCGTGGCCAAGTGGTAAGGCAGCGGGTTTTGGTCCCGTTACTCGGAGGTTCGAATCCTTCCGTCCCAGATTTTTTCTGATGAAGCGAAAGATAGAATCGTATTGTGCCCTGCATGACACAAAAAAAAGTTTATTTTAGTTTCAGCACAGGCCTTAAAACTTTTGACCAAGATCGGCGCGAGAAAAAAGAAAAGGGTTTCCATTCTACGCATAGGGACTCCATTTTTCTATTTTAGGTATTATCTGATTTGCCAATATCCATTTCTAAATTAATGGAATGTGAGGATTAGAGATAAATTCATATATTCTGTTTACTCGACTTTCGAATTGATTGAAAAAAAAATCGTACTTTTCTTATTTTTTTTTCGTTCTTTCTTTTGTTATTCGAGTCGAAGAAGTGTGAGAATTTTATAACTATCCCAAAACTACCAATCTTTTCATTGGCATAGCTTATTTGGTTAATAGTTAATTGTTTTTGTTACAGAAAAATATATGAATTAATGAAATTAATTCAACTGGAGGTTGAGAGTTTATTTGTTGGGGAAGAGTCGATCCTTCTCATTTCAGGATTGATCATCTTGAGTTCTCTGTTGAGAATGGAAATTAAATAATAAATAAGTCTTAAGCAAACTATTTTATTCCTCTTTTTCGAACTATGTTTCATTCATATGATAGAATATGAATTTAAATAAATTGGATCTTTGCAGAGTGTTCCTCGATAAATACTTATTTCTTTTATCCATATTTCTCCATAGATAGCAAGTTTGAATTAGTATACAAAAGCAATGACTATTCATGATTCCTTCCATATTGGATCAATTCTCGATACCATTTTGCAATGAAATTAGAGGAATGTTATGGTAAAACTTCGTTTAAAACGATGTGGTAGAAAGCAACGTGCGACTTGAAGGACATGATCGACTGTGGATTTTTCTATCCATCATTTTCCATAGTAATGAAAATGTTCTTGGCTCGACATAGTCTGTTCTATTTGTCCCGAACCTAATTTGCGCTGGGTTGTTTGTAAGTAAATAGTACACGATGGAGCTCGAGAGGACAGAATTTCTTTTTTATCAAGGGAAAGAATCTAGGGTTAGTGAAAACTAATAAATTAGGCCAACTTTGTCAGTCTATCCTTAATATAGAAATAAAAAGGTGAAAATAAGAAAAAAGTCCAATTTTGGAAGATTGGAAAAACTTTTTCGATTAAAAGTCTATCTGAATCAATCGTTCATATTTGATTTCTATAGAAGAGTGAAATGCTTTATCGAAGGAAATAAGAAAAAAGAAAGGGTATGTTGCTACTCTTTTGAAAGAAAAAAGAATAGGAATTTCCGAAGTAATGTCTAAACCCAAGGATTTCACAAATCAAAGATAAAAGATTCCAGAACAAGTAAACACGATTTTCAACCGTCTCAACAATAGAATTAGATCAGAATAAGGAATAAAAGTAAATTTGTTCGAGATGAGATAAAGAAAAGAGTTTAGAGACGACTCAAAAAATTTCGAAGGGTTTTTCTTTTGAAGTCTGTCAGTCAAAATTAGCCAACTTGAGTCATGAGTATAAATGAAATTTGTTTTTTCTTTTCTTTAAGGAAATTAATGCAAGTCATAATCGAATTTCTATCTACTTATATTTTCTATCTACTTAATATTATAGTATTATAGACAGAAATTAGAATCATTTTCTCGAGCCGTATGAGGAGAAAACCTCCTATACGTTTCTAGGGGAGGGGTTGTTTATCTACATCTATCCCAATAAGCTATCTATCGAATCGTTGCAATTGATGTTCGATCTCGAAGAGAAGGAAGAGATCTTCAAAAAGTGGGTTTTTATGATCCAATAAAGAATCAAACTTGTTTAAATGTTCCAGCTATTCTCTATTTCCTTGAAACGGGTGCTCAACCCACAAGAACAGTTTATGATATTTTAAGGAAAGCAGAATTCTTTAAAGATAAAGAACGAACTTTGAGTTACTAAATGAATAAAAAAGTAGGAGGGGGTCGCTAGTACCTCTTAATTATTTAGACACAGCCTCTTTCTTAGTCCTATTTTTTCGTTGCATTTATGTCGTGCCAATCCAACAAAAGTCCTTATTTTATTTCCTTTTTGTATCTAATTGCATTGTATTTCCATTGACAAAGGTCTATTAAAAAAATAGAATTTGTAGATAGCTGGGTCTCTTTATCGTCATTCCATATTAGGTATTTCTGTCTACACTTCGCTCAAATGATGGGGTTGCCCCCCTTGCATGTACTCTCTATAGAAGATTTCTTTATTTAAAGAAATCAAAATTGCTAAAAAAATGACAATTTTGCCATTGTGATTGGGGCCGCTCCTTTTTTACCCTTAGTGAAATTGAACGGGATCAGTTCATTTTGGTATTTGCGTGTTTTTAATGTTAATGGGTGATAAAATCTTTCTTTTGATGTCTTGCTAATTCAATGTTTTGACAGAAGCGTCCGGTGTAATTCCATCGATTTTTAGATTTCGATCGTGTCTAAGAGATCCTATTTTATCTGGGTTGCTAACTCAATGGTAGAGTACTCGGCTTTTAAGTGCGACTATGATCTTTTACACATTTGGATGAAGCAACAAATTCGTCCAGACTCTTGGTAGAGTCTAGAAGACCACGACTGATCCTCAAAGGTAATGAATGGAAAAAATAGCATGTCGTAATAAAATTAATTTCTTTTTTTTTGAATAAAAAAATTTCGATTTTCTGGGTCTAGTGAATAAATGGATAGAGCCTGGCTCTAATTCTGATAAAATAAAAAGCAACGAGCTTAACTTCTTAATTGGAAGGATTCCCCAATCTAATTAGACGTTAAAAATATATTAGTGCCTGATGCGGGGAAAGGTTAGGTTTTCCTATGAGTGGACCCTTTACTTTATTTTTTTTAGAAATCCTAATTATTCTTGATTATGGATTGAAAAGGGATGTTATGAATTGAATGTGTAAAAGAAACAGTATATTGATAAAGAGACTGTATTCCAAAGTCAAAAGAGCGATTGGCCCGCAAAAATAAAAGATTTGTTCTTATTTGTTTTGTAATTAGAACAAACATAAACTAATTGGATAGAAAAGGAGCGGAAAAAGATCTATGGATTAGATTTCTTTTCTTTCCAGGGTTTGTATTATGCAACACCTTGTTCTGACCATATTGCACTATGTATCATATCATCATTTGATAAACCGAGAAATGCTTTTTTTCTCTGATTCAAGTAGAAATACAAATGGAAAAATTCGAGGGGTATTCAGAAAAACGGAAATCTCGTCAACAATACTTCGTCTATCCCCTTCTCTTTCAGGAATATATTTATGCATTTGCCCATGATTATGGGTTAAATGGTGCCGAACCTGTGGAAATTTTTGGTTGTAATAACAATAAATTTAGTTCACTACTTGTGAAACGTTTAATTATTCGAATGTATCAGCAGAATTTTGGGATGAATTCGGTTAATCAACCTAACCAAGATCGATTGTTGGATCACAGCAATTATTTTTATTCTGAGTTTTATTCTCAGATTCTATCTGAGGGGTTTGCGATCGTTGTAGAAACCCCACTTTCGCTAGGGCAACTATCTAGTACGGAAGAAATACTAAAGTTTCAAAATTTACAATCTATTCATTCAATATTTCCCTTTTTAGAAGACAAATTTTTGCATTTACATTATCTATCACATATAGAAATACCCTATCCTATCCATTTAGAAATCCTGGTTCAACTCCTTGAATACCGGATTCAAGATGTTCCATCTTTGCATTTATTGCGATTCTTTCTCAACTATTATTCGAATTGGAATAGTCTTATTACTTCAATGAAATCTATTTTTCTTTTTTCAAAAGAAAATAAAAGACTATTTCGATTCCTATATAACTCTTATGTATCAGAATATGAATTTTTCTTGTTGTTTCTTCGTAAACAATCTT